GTATAATAACTAAACAAAATTCAGTAATCCATTCCAAACAAAAAGGTATGATTTTCGTCTATTTTGTATCGTTTTGGCGGCATGGCCGAGTGGTAAGGCGGAGGACTGCAAATCCTTTTTCCCCAGTTCAAATCCGGGTGTCGCCTGATTCGAATTAACAAAAGACTTGAAATACCTTATTTTATTAACGGTTATAACCTATAACTCCCCCGATTCTTCTCCAGCTGAAGAGAAGGAGAAAAAGGGTCTCTTAATACGTACTTTAAGTATCTGGGGGCTTGCAAAAGCGAAATTCTTGTGTCTAGGATTCAATTCAAGACTCAAGGTAAGATTTGAGTAATGAATAAGGAGTGGAAGAGCTGCCGAGATCTCTACATTTCTATTGGAGTACTGGGCCTTGAATTCTACAGGAAGTAATATTTAAGTTTAAGTAATTATTACTTAGTAATTGTGGAAAAGAAAAGCGGAATAGAGTTTGTATACAAACTCAAAAGAGTCTCTGAGTACTCAGGTAGTGGATTGGTTCATTAAATAAATAGTCCGAAATTTTTTTGACTCTGTACCATAGATTTCACTATTATTAGTAAACAATAATGGAATAATTCCTTCATATTCATAGAAATAGGGGACAAAAATTCACATGGATATTGTAAGTCTCGCTTGGGCTGCTTTAATGGTAGTCTTTACATTTTCTCTTTCACTTGTAGTATGGGGAAGAAGTGGACTCTAGAAAGACTATTTAATTAATCGATTTTTTATTTGTAATTGAGGAATCAAACTGTATCATTTGTTTTATAGATAGCTCTGAAAAGCGTTTTTAAAAAGAAAAATGTTAATAAAAATAAAACGGATATTTCAATAATTCCATAAAACTCGTTCGAGCATCTATCCACCAGTCAATCAATTCACTTATTTTACTTTTTGGCAATGATAAAAAAAATTACTAAGTTACTTTTGTTATTAATATATACCATACTTTTATTTGTTTCTTTGGTTTCTTTGATTCTTTCTCTTTCGGCAAATACTGGGATTGATATTTGAAAGAATCCGAAATCGAACAAAAAAATTCGAGCTGTAAAAAAACGTAAGAATTGTCTTTCGATTATTTCGGATTGATCAGAATCAATACAAATCAATCAAATATATGTAACAAAAAAAAGAATTGGGGTCGTTATGTACATAACATATATGAAGATACAATACATATTCTGGATTGATCAATATTAAACTAAGTCTGTATCTTTATTATGGTTATAGTCCAACTTCCTACACGACCAAAAAATACTAATCGAATTGCTAGTATGGTAGAAAGAAACATATGAATCTTTCTACCATACTATTCAATTTCATCGAATATTGATGATTCTAGCCTGCTCATTTACGTTAAGAATTGAAATTGGAATCTTTTTTTTTTCTATTTTCAATCAAAGAACTAAGAAGTCAAGTTTCATTCAAATTAATCATTTTGGCTGACTGTTTTTACATAGATAATAAGTAAAAAAGCAGTAGGAACTAGAATGAATAGTGCAGTAGCAATAAATGCGAGAATATTTACTTCCATAATCTCATCGTTTTTTTACTTCGCATTAACTCGGGATTTAATCCCATAGAGATAATCAAAATTTTACCTGTAAATTGAAATTCAATGGGATGAATTCCATCTTGATGATATTGAATCAGATTTATTAATATCATGAATAACAATATCTGAGTTATCATATCAATTTGCCGTCGCGAATTGAATAGTATAACATAGGAAGATCTTTTATCCATATTGAACTGAATCCGAAAAACGAAAAATCGAATTTGTCATCTAATAAAGAAGTCTGTTATTTATCATTCTTTTTTTTTTCCATAACCCGCTGTATTCCTTGTACAATCAATCATCTAATGAAGTTTCACTTTTACACTTCCACTGGTTACAAAACCCCAAAACAAGAAAAAATAGAAAGAAAATAGAAGCTAAGGGAAGGGGTAAGAAGTTAACTTTGAAAATACCTTTTGGTTTTAATGATTTCCTTTTTTCTTACAAGAAAAGTGCGAAAAGGCGAGTCTTGGTACAAAAAATATTCTATCAAATTCAGTTTTTTTATTTTCTTAGAATGTTTGATCTTTTTTTTTATTACTATATATATTTTATAATATTTTATAATATTTTATTATTACTATATCTACCTTTTTGCTTGTGGTTATTACTCGGGCGCATATATCACAAGGTCAATGCGCAATTTAAATGAGATAGAATGTTTCAAATTGACATTGATTTAAGTAATTGAGATGGCACAAAATCGGAGACAGAAAGAAAGATAGGATGAATTTGAAAAGTATTTTGTCAAGGTAATTTGAATCAAAAATTGGATTGTGTATTTTATAAGGAACAAGTTCCATTTGAGCATGGACTACCGAAAGGCATAACATATGGAATTTGTTTGCGTTAGATAGAAAACGAAACCAGACCCAATATGGTATCTCGTGGAATCAGGATCTTACCAATAAAAAT